TGCGATTATTGTGCTTAAATGGTTTTTAAGCTTTTTAAAACCAAAACCGGGAACTATATGAAAAATGGAAAAACCCCATGAAAGAAAGATTACTGATTCATATAAATCACTTAATGGTAAATGGCCTGAAAAAAGCCAACGCGTAACTAATAATCCTGTTATACAGAAAAAAGTTACTATCATGCCTTTTTCGGACGAATCATATAGTACTACGATTTCCTTGACTAATAAGGTTATCAAACGAATTGCAATTACAATTGATACGACCGAAAACGATATATGAGTTAATATATGCTCTAAAGTTGAAAATATCATATAAAAAAATGAATAAAAAAAAGGATCTCCTAATTATATTAATGGAAATCGGGAATTGAATTCATTATAGGACTTACTCTTTTAGAAAATAAGATGCCGTGCCGCCACTCGGACTCGAACCGAGATGCTCTAGCACTGCTTCCTAAGAGCAGCGTGTCTACCGATTTCACCATAGCGGCTTGCTCGAAATCATAATAACCGATTTTTAGTCAATCGTCGAGATTGAAAGAGTCGATTCAACTGCAATATTTGTTTACTAAATATGAAATTTAGTAAACAAATATTGCAGTTGAGAAACATTAAAGAATTTTAATTCAAAAAAGCCAATTCCAAAAAAGGGGTCAATTGTCTATTGAACAGTTCAAAACATTAACAAATAGAAATTCTTACTTATATCTCATTTTTTTTAGTTTGTATAAAAATATCTATAAAATATAGAAACTAAAAAAAACTATCAAAAATAATATAAATATAAAAGAGCAAGAAACCAATAATCATAAAAAAATTTCAATATATATACGAAACTATTCTTTGAAATTAGACTATTCTTTGAATCCGGTTAATTCAGATTATTACAGTGTTTGTATTTGTTATACAAAAAAACTTTTTAAGTTCCCCGTAGAAAGAGATTTCGCTAACGAAAAAGCTTTCAATGCTGCCCAATATCCCTTCTCCTTCAAAATTGTTTTCCGAATCCTTTTTTTTGATATAGAAGTGCGTTTTTTTGGAGCTGCCATTCCAAAATTATACTAGTTTATTCATTGCTATAGTTGGATGTGAAAGACATCTATTGTTCAAAATGAATTGTTCTTTATCTTTAATTAACCATATATTTAGCTTATCTATTTGTTTTTCTAAATTATACTATTCTACTCCTTTTCATAAAAAATGCGGATATGTAAAAATCACATAGTCTTTTTTTTGTTCCTAGTAATTTTTTATGTAATTCTTAAAAAAAAAAACTATCTTTTTATATCTCGGTCTATTTTCATCGTATTGCATTTATACATGGAATAAAATACATCGAAAAAGTTTAAGAACCCAACCCAACCCTTATCTTTATCCTGCTTACTTGGTCGTTTAAAAGATAGATGATTTTTAAAAATCATCTATCTTAATTCCTTACCAATTAATGATTCAGAATCAAAAACGAAAAAAAAAAATTTCTTTTTTTTTAGTCATATGGATTGTTTTTTATGATTCATATCAAAACAAAATAAACTAATGTGTTTTTAGTTTTGGTGTAATTATTTATCCTCACTCTCTGGATATAAATTATTATTATACAATAATTTATATTTTTGATTTTTTTAATATTCTAAAAAAAAAAAAGTTTATTTTTCACTAGTAATTTGGTCATATCATTTGACCCATTTTCACTTCGTACTTTGAACTATTGTACATATTAGACAAAAATTCAGAATAATTAACAATAGAAAATTCTATTTCTATCTTAATCTGAATTTTTTTATTAATTGAACCCTTTCAAAAGAAATCAAATTGGCGAATAAGAAACAAAACTCATTAAGAATTAAGAAGAAATAAGAAGAAATTTGATTTTTTTTTATTATTATTCTTTTTTTTTTGTATGGAACATACACATCAATATTCATGGATCATACCTTTCATTCCACTTCCGGTTCCTATGGTAATAGGAGTGGGACTTCTCCTTTTTCCCACGGCAACAAAAAATATTCGCCGTATGTGGGCTTTTCCTAGTGTTTTATTATTAAGTATAGTTATGATTTTTTCAGTGGATCTGTCTATTCATCAAATCAATAACAGTTCTATCTATCAATATGTATGGTCTTGGACTATAAATAATGAGCTTTCTTTAGAGTTTGGCTACTTGATCGATTCACTTACCTCTATTATGTTAATATTAATCACTACTGTTGGAATTCTGGTTCTTATTTATAGTGACAATTATATGTCTCATGATGAAGGATATTTGAGATTTTTTGCTTATATGAGTTTTTTTAATACTTCAATGTTGGTATTGGTTACTAGTTCGAATTTGATACAAATTTATATTTTTTGGGAATTGGTTGGAATGTGTTCTTATCTATTAATAGGTTTTTGGTTCACACGCCCTATTGCGGCAAATGCTTGTCAAAAAGCGTTTGTAACTAATCGGATAGGGGATTTTTGTTTATTATTGGGAATTTTAGGTCTTTATTGGATA